CCATTTTTTATCTTGTCAGAAAAAATTCTCTTAAGATTTGTTTTAATTAATGAATTAACTAAATCAAAATTTGTAAAAGGGGAATACGGAGGCTTATAAAAAAAAAATGCTATAATTATTCCAAGATAGGCTAGACTAACTGAAAACACTGCATCTTTCGCAAATTCCGACCAATCTGTTAAATAATTCGAATTTTGATGTAACAGATTTATCGAGGGGGTTAACCATTTGGATAAAATATCCAAATCGACGCCATTAAAAGAAATTCCTATGAATCCAACAAAGAAAGTAAAGAAGACTAATATAAGGATAGGAAATAATATAGTATTATCCGATTCATAAGGATACGCAAAAGTTTTCTTCTTGCCAAAACGAGACATAGTAAGAAAAGGTTGGCTTCTAGTTCTTGCATTCTCATCAATTCGATCTATCTTCTGTGAAAAAAAATAAGCACTTTTCTTTTTCGTCATTATTAATAAAGTTAACAAATGAAAGTTTTTGTTATTGACTTTAAAACCTTCTTTACCCCATAGAGATATTGAATAGAGGGAAGTCTTTTTTTTTCCACTGAAATTTTGAAAATGAGCATTTAAATGCCCTTCAAAAGTAAGTAAATAGATCCGAAACATATAAAATGCGGTTAATCCCGCCGTAGACCAAGCTATTATTGCAAAAATTGCTGAATATAACCAACTATCATTAAGAATTTGATCTTTGGACCAAAAACAAGCAAGAGGTGGAATGCCACAAAGAGAAAGTGTGCCTAATAAAAACGCACTTTTGGTAATTGGTACATGTTTTTTTAAACCTCCCATAAAAACCATATTTTGACTTTTAGTCGGAGAATAACCAACAATAGTTTGCATTGAATGAATAACAGAACCCGATCCCAAAAACAATAATGCTTTCGAATAAGCATGAGTAATCAAATGAAATAAAGCACTTCGAGAAGACCCCATACCTAGAGCTAACATCATATAACCCAATTGAGACATGGTGGAATAGGCTAAACCCCTCTTAATGTCTTTTTGAGCAAGAGCTAAAGTAGCTCCAAAAAATAGTGTTATTATCCCTATTAAAGAAATTAAATTCATTATTTGAGGTATAATAATGAAAAGAGGTAAAAGTCGAGCTACAAGGAAAATTCCCGCGGCTACCATAGTAGCGGCATGGATAAGAGCCGAAATAGGAGTCGGCCCTTCCATTGCATCTGGTAACCATACATGAAGGGGGAATTGTGCAGATTTCGAAACAGCACCAGAAAAGAATAAAACAGCGCACCACGTAACAAATAAAAAATTTAACTGATTATGAAAAATCAAGTTATTGAATATTTGAAATAAATCCCGAAATTCAAAACTCCCTGTTATCCAATAAAAACCCAAAATTCCCAATAATAAACCAAAATCCCCAACACGATTAGTTACAAACGCTTTTTGACAAGCATTTGCTGCAACAGGACGTGTGAACCAAAATCCTATTAATAGATATGAACACATTCCTACTAATTCCCAAAAAATATAAATTTGTATCAAATTGGAACTAGTAACTAATCCCAACATGGCAGTACTGAAAAAACTCATATAAGCAAAAAATCTCAAATATCCACGATCATGAAACATATAATTATCACTATAAATAAGAACCAAAATTCCAACAGTAGTGATTAATATTGACATAATAGAAGTAAGCGGATCGATTAAGTAGCCAAATTCTAAAGAAAAATCATTATTGAGAATCCAAGCCCAGACATATTGATAGGTAGCACGGCTATTTAGTTGCTGAATCGATAAATTGATCGAAAAAATCATGACTATACTTAATACTAAAACACTTTGAAAAGCCCACATACGACGAAGACTTTTTGTTGCCGACGGAAAAAGAAGAAGTCCCACCCCGATTAATATAGGAACTGAAAGTGGAAGGAAAGGTATTATCCATGCATATTGATATGTTTGTTCCATAAAAAAAGTTTTTTAGTCTGAATTAATTGCTTCTGATTAACTGGACCCCACCCCTTATCAAAAGGGATCAATAAAAAAAATCAAAATATGCACTAACTTAAAAAAATTTAACGTAAATAAAAATTTAGCATTTGATATTTGTACTTATTCTGTATCTGAGTTTTTCGAAATAGTTCAAATATTCAACTCAAAAAGTTAGACGTGGTCAAATAATATGACCACGTTCTGTAAAAAAAAATACTTCTTTATTTTAAATATATTTGTATTTTGAAAATATACAAATTTAGGAATAGATCAAAAATAAAAATAGAAATTTTTCTAACAATGGTTTTTTTTATAGCAAGCATCAGGAATTACACTCAAAAGTACTGGATTCTGATATAAATCGTGGAATTCACTAATGTCATCGGCTTAATAACTGGTCGTTTTTTTAGTTAGTTTCGTTTTAGTTAGTTTATTTCAACTTATTAACTAATTCCTTAATGAGATTGATTATGATTCTTTTTTTTTGTTTATAAAAAAATATTTTTGTTATTAGAAACCGTTAGAATATCTGAGTGTATATATAAAACTTAATGGTTTATTTGAAACTTGATTTTTTATTAATTGAGAAAATTTTCTTTAGTGAGAAAGGATAAAAAGATGTATCCGGTAACAGAACAGATAAATTACTAATCTCATTCGAATTTCAAAAATTTTAGACGGATTCGTTGGACTAGTTACTCGAAAAAAGATTCCATTTGGTATTAGATAAAAGTTGTCTTTTGAAATACTTCCTTCGATTTTATTACATGGAAATGCAGTGTCGAATGACAAAAAGCACTGGAGATAGATCTTTTAGATTCTTTTTTTTAGTTCCACGAATTAGATTTATATATCATAGCTGATTATAGAAATATCTGAGAAAAAACGAAAAATAAAAGTACTACTAATCCATAACAACTTATTTGTTCTTAGAAGCCTTCTAGAGTATAAAAAACCTTTTTGAACAAAAAATTTGTAGGAATCTTGTAGAGAAGTTTCATATATTTAGATTTATTTGTGATGATAAGGACTAAAAGAATAACTAGATAATGAATAGTAATTAAGGATTCTTTTGAACAATAGATGTCTTTCACATCCAACTATAACAATGAGTAACCTCTTCATTTTGAAATGGCAGTTCCAAAAAAACGCACTTCTAGATCAAAAAAGCGTATTCGTCAAAATATTTGGAAAAGGAAGGGATATTCATTGGCGTTAAAAGCTTTGTCATTAGGAAAATCTCTTTCTACCGGCAAATCAAAAAGTTTTTTTCTGCGACGAGCAAATAAGTCCTAAAATGTTGTAAGACTCGGAATCTATTTGACGTTAAAATTGGCTCATTTCAGTCTTACTATCAAATTCTCAATTACAACTCTCTATTAGTTTGAACTAATCAATATGAAATAGACTCCGTTTTGTGATGTTCATATGTAAAAATGGAACATTAAGAATTTGAAAATTTCGCAAATTCTAAGAAAAAATACAATAAGAAAAACCAAGGTTTTACCTTTTTTTAGGACTCTATTTTTCATTTTGTTGGTGGGGAGTCTTATTTTCCCCATCGACCTTTTTGTTATAATTCAAATGCTAATAATATGTTTTCTTTATCTATATATCTAAAGAATATCGAGAGAAGATCAGAAATAAGATCTTTAGTTCAAATTAACGAGAGAAACTCATTGATTCCATTTTGAAAACTTGTCTAACTTTCTGACTTCGTCTTTCTCGGAATGACTATAGAGTTCGCAGATATTTTTTGATTTCAGCCCAACCAATAAAAGACGAAAACTCTCGGGATATTATATACAAACAATGTCTTACTTTAGAAAAATCCAAAAAAGGTTTTTTTATGTTCCGCGAGAAAATTCATTTGGTTGTTTAAAATTTCTGAAATAAGTTAAATGGGAACTAATTGTTATGAATTTGAATTGTTATTCAAAAATTTTTTCAGTGAAGTGACACTGTCAATCTTGACGATTCAATATAAATAGCCTATTATGGGTTCGAACAAGCCGCTATGGTGAAATCGGTAGACACGCTGCTCTTAGGAAGCAGTGCTAGAGCATCTCGGTTCGAGTCCGAGTGGCGGCATGCCGTCTTCGAAACACCAAACAATAGATCTTATAATGAAAAATGAATTAAATTCCCGCTTTTCATTTATACTTAAATTAAGGGATTACTCTTTTTTTTTTTTATGATATTTTATGATATTTTCAACCTTAGAGCATATATTAAATCATATTTCCTTTTCAATTGTTTCAATTGTCATTTCAATTTGGTTTTTCAACCTATTGGTCACTGAACTCATAAAACCATATGAGTTATCAGAAAAGGGCATGATACCGACCTTTTTGTGTTTAACAGGCTTATTAGTGACTCGTTGGATTTATTCCGGTCATTTTCCACTAAGTGATTTATACGAATCATTAATCTTTCTTTCGTGGAGTTTCTCCCTTATTCATATAGTCGCCTATTTCAAAAAAAATAAAAATCTAAGCGCAATAACCGCCTCGAGTACTATTTTTACCCAAGGCTTTGCTACTTCAAGTCTTTTAAGTGAAATACAGAAACCTGCAATATTAGTCCCTGCGCTCCAATCTGAGTGGTTAATAATGCACGTAAGTATGATGATATTGAGCTATGCCGCTCTTCTGTGTGGATCATTATTATCCGCTGCACTTCTAGTCTTTACATTTCGAAAGAAAAGTAATCGGTTTTTTAAATCATTTTCATTTAACGAAATCCAATATAGCTATGACAGAAGTACTATTTTAAGAAATACTTCTTTTTTTTCTGGTAAGAATTATTACAAGAGCCAATTAATTCAACAATTGGATTTTTGGAGTTATCGTGTGATTAGTCTAGGATTTCTTTTTTTAACTACGGGTATTATTTCAGGAGCAGTCTGGGCGAATGAAGCGTGGGGATCATATTGGAGTTGGGACCCAAAAGAAATTTGGGCCTTTATTACTTGGATGATATTCGCTATTTATTTACATATTCGAACAAATAAGCATTTCCCAGGTGAAAATTCCGCACTGGTGGCGGCTCTAGGTTTTCTGATAATTTGGATATGCTATTTTGGAGTTAATCTATTAGGAATAGGGTTACATAGTTATGGTTCATTTACATTACCGTCTAGCTAAGGAAGCTTCTTACGAATACAAACTAACTCGAGCTGTCTATAAAAAACTTTGTAACGAACTGCGTGAATCCAGTACCAATGTGTAGTGATTCGCGCGGTTCTCGCAAAGACCGCGCATATCGGGTTAAAATGAAAAGTCATTTTTCACTTTATTTTAAATAATCGAAAAAAAGCATTCTTTTGTTTATTCTACAACAAGTTTTAAAAAATTATCTAATTTTTTCTTTAGGAAAAATCTCTATAAAAAACTAGATAAAAGAACTTCAACCTTCTCAACTGAGAGTGACAGAACAAAATCCGGGTAGATTCCAATCCCTATTATGGGTAGAAAGATAGCGATTGAAACAAACAACTCGCGCGGTCCAAAATCAAAAAGATAAGAAGTAGGGGCATTAAATAACTTGGATCCATAGAACATCTGGCGTGACATAGATAATGAATAAATAGGCGTTAATATCATTCCAATTGCTATTACAAAAGTCAGTAGAATTTTTGGCATGAAAAGATATTTTTGACTGGTAATTAGTCCCCACAATACGATTAATTCTGCAACAAAACCACTCATACCTGGTAATGCGAGGGAGCCCATAGAAAAGCTACTAAATAGCGTAAATATTTTTGGCATTGGGATAGCTACGCCGCCCATTTCGTCGAGATAAACAAGACGTATTCTATCATAACTTGTTCCTGCCAAGAAAAAAAAGGCCGCCCCAATAAATCCGTGAGAAATTATTTGTAAAATGGCTCCATTGAGTCCTGCGTCGGTTATAGAACCAATTCCTATAAGTATCAAACCCATATGCGATACAGAAGAATAGGCTATTCTTTTTTTAAAATTACGTTGGCCGGAAGAAGTTAAAGCTGCATAGATTATTTGTATTGTGCCTATTATCATCAACCAGGGAGAAAAAATAGAATGAGCATGAGGTAATAATTCCATATTAATCCGAATCAATCCATATGCCCCTATTTTTAATAAGATTCCAGCTAAAAGCATACAAGTACTGTAATGAGCTTCGCCGTGGGTATCAGGTAACCATGTATGGAAAGGTAGAATCGGCGATTTGACAGCAAACGAAATCAAAAATCCGATATAAAATATTATTTCCAAGGCCACAGGATATGGTCGATTAATTGATGTTTCAAAATCTAATGTTGGTTCATTCGAACCATATAAACCAAGACCCATAACTCCCATTAATAGAAAAACAGAACCTCCTGCCGTGTACAAAATAAATTTAGTTGCCGAGTACATCCGTTTCTTTCCTCCCCACATGGATAGAAGGAGATAAACCGGAATTAATTCTAACTCCCACATGATAAAAAAAAGTAAAAGATCCTGAGAAGAAAATGGCCCTATTTGAGCGCTATACATTGCTAATAGCAAAAAATGGAATAATCGAGAATCCCGAGTAAGAGGCCAGGCTGCTAACGTAGCTAAAGTAGTGATAAATCCCGTTAGTAAAATAGGTCCTATAGAAAGTCCATCTATTCCTAATTTCCAATGGAAATCAAAAAAATGAATCCATTTATAATCTTCCACTAGTTGGATTAATGGATCATCTGATTGGAAATGATAACGGAATACATAGGTTAGTAGAAGGAGCTCTAAAATACATATACAAATTGTATACCATCTGATTACCTTATTTCCTTTATGAGGAAGAAAAAAAATTAAAGAACCCGCAGCTATTGGTAAAAATACAATTATTGTTAACCAAGGAAAATCATTCGTGGTAAAGGCAAAATACACTTAGGCCAGAAAACCGGTGCGCAAAAATTTTTTGCGCTCGGGTTTTCTCGGTAAAACAAATCGGCTGAATTCAAGTAGAGTTTTAAGTGAGGTATCAATAAGCTAGACCCATGCTGCGAGTTGTTTCATGCCATAAATAAACCCGAACACTCAAGAAATCCGTTGGACAAGCGGATTCACACCTCTTACAACCGACACAATCCTCTGTTCTTGGAGCCGAAGCAATTTGTTTTGCTTTACATCCGTCCCAAGGTATCATTTCTAACACATCTGTGGGGCAGGCTCGAACACATTGAGTACATCCAATACATGTATCATAAATTTTGACTGAATGTGACATTGGATCTATACATTTTTAAAGGGCATCAATTTTCGATCTACTAAATTTAGAATTGAAAAAAAAAAAGAGATAAACTAAATTTAGATATTAGACGAATCAATGAGTTTCCAGCGTTTGTGAATCCATTTTGTTCTGAATTGGTTTATGAAAGAGAGCCAAAATACTTTGATTTTTTATCTGAGATTATTTTTTCAACAAATTAGATTGATTGATCCGAGTTGACTTTCGATTACGATAAATTGACGAAACAATAGCAAGTCCAATAGCTGCTTCA